TAAGGCCAAAAAGATGGAAGAAACAAGTGTTTCCGCGACTCTACCATCCGGCCAATTCTGTTCCACTGAATCCCCCTTTCATGGGGCATGGGCACATATCTTTATGGCTAAGGAATGGGGAATCTTTCTCCTGTTACATGAATCAAATGCTTCATTTCATCCGGGAAAAGCCATCTCTTTCTCAACAATGTCTTTGTCATTTGATCCAATAGCGTTCCGTTAGATAGGAACAGATTTGATAAATACTGATAACTCTCGGATAGAGTATTAGAACGGAAAGATCCATTAGATAATGAACTATTGGTTCTAAACCATCTCTGGCGATGAATCAACAATTCGAAGTGCTTTTCTTGCGTATTCTTGATGAACCAACGTTTATATATATTATATATAGATGTAGAAGAATTTGTTTGGGAAGCAATAAGCCCCTTTGACATCTCTTCATCTGCAAAGAATTCTCGACGTGAAAACAAGGGCTGATCTTTGAATAGGGAAAAGAATGGATCCGCAGGGTCCCAAATGAATTGGCTTATTCGAAAAAAGCCTTGTTCTTTGGAAGATCTATCTCGTGTCTGGTACTGCATGGTTCCACTCTGCAAGAACTCCGAATCATTCTCTTGAAGTTCATCCTCTTTATGAGAAATGATCCGTTTGCCCCGAAATGACCCAGTCCAATAGGGAAATCCCAATTCAGTGGGCCTTTCGATACAATCAAATAGATTGCCACAAGGGCGCCATATTCTAGGAGCCCAAACTATGTGATTGAAGAAATCCTCCTCTATCTGTTGCGGATCGAGGGCCCCTTCTTCAAACCCCGATTCGTATTTTTCATATAGAAATCTCTGATCAACGATAGAACAAGATCCCTTTTGCATCATATCTAACTGATTCCTTGGTTCGGACCGAAGAAGTAATGTCACTCGATTCTTATCAAACTGACTGCAATCTTTTTCTGTCCGTGAGGATCCCGCCAGAGCCAGAGCGCCTTCTACTTCTAATAGTAATAATAGTAATAGGCCATGAACTAGATCAGAATCATTCTCAACGAATCCATAAGAAGTGATCCAATTCTTTTCATTGGGTCTGGATGAAGACCAAAGATCTTGAGCGACCGATCCGGCAGAACAACTCAAAAGATAAAGAAGTATCGTGAATTTCTTCATGCTCGTTCCAAGTTCGAAGTACCATTTGTACAAATAAGAATCCCCTCCCATACTTGATTTCTTCTTCATATAGATAGATATAGGATCTATGGGGCAATTACTTAGAAGTACATTTTGTGCAACAGCCCTTCCTATCTGATAGAAAAGGATCCCATGATCCTGAACCGATCTTATATGGGATCGAAAATCCCAAGTTTTTCTATGAAGAGCTGATCTAATTGTATTAGTTTCTATAATGGATTTCTTCTGTGTAATACTAATTGATAGGGCCTCGTTGATAAGTGCTACAAGATCTCGCGCATTGGAACCCATGGTTATGGACCCGAATCCGTTAGTATGGAACATCCTCTTTTCCAAGTGAAATCCCCTAGTATATGAAAGAATGAAAAAGTGCTTTCGTTGTTGTGGAAGAAGAAGCCTTCGTATCTTAATGCATGTATTGAATTTCTTCGGAGCTATTAGAGCGGGATCCACTTTTTGGGGAATATGAGTCGAAGCAATAACAAGAATCTTTCCAGTGGAACATCTTTCACAATCCCTGGAGAGATAGTTCTCTAATAGACCGAGGGATAAGTAATTCGACTCATTCACATGCAGATCATGAATGTTTGGAATCCATATTATGCAAGGAGACATTGCTTTTGCTAATTCGAATTGAAGGGTGATATCAATATCAAATTGGTCTCTTTTTGGCGTCATATACGTCATATACATAGTTAGCAGCTTCGTATCAATATCAAGGTCATCCTCACTATCATCAATATTGATATCGTCACTATAATCAATATCATCAATAGGATAACTTTTAGGCTTGTCATCCAGGAACTTGTTCGGAAATACCGTAATGAAAGGAACATAGGAGTTTGTCGCTAGGTATTTGACCAAACAGGATCGTCCAGTTCCTATAGAACCTATCACTAAAATACCTCTAGAAGGGGATAGGGCTAAGCGGAGCGAAAAGGGTTTTCCATGAGGAGATGGGGAATCAAAACTATTAGCCCCGCACGAGGTTTGTGAATAAGCGATTGTCCGATAATGAGCAAGGAATATCCGTCTTTCTGCTAAAAAGGATCTATTGAACTCATAATTCAATAGATCCTTTTTATGAATGTCAACTAAGTATCGTAAGGAAATTGATCCCGGTTGTTCAATCATTTGATAACCAGAGTCATTCTTTGATAAATGATCACTATGAGTCAGATTCAATAGAATTTGATCAATCCTTTTTTCTGTCGTTAAGGTGGAGAACTGAACCAAGAATTCTCTTTCTTCATCATCAATCGAATCACTGTTCGCGACCCAGAATTCTATTTTCTCATCAATCCAATAACCGTTCA